ATCATTTAATGTAGTTGAAATAACTGAATTTTGGGTTCTTCGATCAAGTAAGGGAAATTCAATGGAATTCATACTCAATGTTATTATTATTTTTACTTTTTTCTTTCTTTTTATTATCTGAATATTCAGGAACTTAAGACCATTCCAATGCTCCTTTTCGCCATGCATAAACTGAACCAACAATTAGGATAAGCACGAAAATTAAAGCTTCTATGAATACGGGTACCCCCAATACATCGAAACTCATTGCCCATGGATAAAGAAAAACCGTTTCAACATCAAAAACAACAAAAACTAGAGCAAACATATAATAACGGATTCGAAATTGTAACCAAGCATCGCCCATTGGTTCTATACCCGATTCATAACTAGAAAGTTTTTCTGGACCCTTTCTAATCGGGGCTAAAACTCCAGAAATTAGAAATGCCAAAATAGGAATAGCACTTGATATTATTAGAAATGCCCAGAAAATATCATATTCGTAAAGCAGAAACATAGACGAACTCCTATGAATGTGAAAAATAGACCGGATTAGTCGATTCGGCCTGGAATTCATTGTCAAGTCATCCGCAACTGTTTGTTTAGTCAAAACAACAATTCAGTTTGATCGAATCGTCTAGTTTCGTTTGTTTGCTGTGTTTACATGTTGCGGTTTAAGATTTATTGATTGGAATTAATCCTATTTACATTACACTTATTTCGATTTAATTTCGAATTCAATTTCGATATAGTACTAATTTGTATAGTAATAGTATAAATATATATTTATAATTTATACTATAACTATATAGTATAATACTATACAAATCCAAAACAAGTAAAACTTTTGCGTTTTCACTTCATTTCGTATTTTTCTAAATAAAAGGAATTAGAATATCTAACTAATATCTAATATGTATTAGAAATAAAAAAACCTTCAAATTCGAAATTCTATTTATTTATTCTATTCTATTTATTCTATTATATATAGAATAAATTTTTTATTTTATATCTATATTTTATTTTTTTATTTTATATCTATATATTATATATTTCTATATATTATTTATATATATATATATATGTTTTATATGTTTATATATATTTAAGTTTATATATATTTAATATATATTATTTGATATATATTTATGAGATTCTGTATGAAATTATGTTTATGAAAAGATCTTTGTTTTTCAAACTCTGACGTGTCAACAAATGCATACACTACAATAAGGCGTTCCTAGATCCGTGCGACTCAATATTAGATTCGATTTGAGTTGAATTAGGTTGGTTTTTTTTCTTTTTTTTACCGGATTCGTGTCATAATTTTGACTCCAAGGATTCACCAAAATTTGGGGGTATACCGAAGAAGTCTCACTAACTCTTTGATTACGGACAGTAAAAGAAAGAGGAAAATTCAATTTATATAGAATCAATATAAAATCAATCTACCCACGAGGATTAATTAAGAAAAGAAAATGGGGTTTTGTTTATTTCATTCTTATCCAAGAAAAAAAAGAGCGATTGGATCCATTGAAATGCGCTTTTGTTTTCAGTTTTATACTCTGAGGGATCTCCCTGTGAGCGAGCTTATGGGAATGATTTTAACCAAGCAACTGGAAGCGACCAGTTCCAATCAACAAAGAATACAATAATTAGGAAAAAAACTATACAACTTTTTTTATTTGTATTTGGATATTCTTTATTGTTTTAGTTTGCTTTAGTTTTAAGAATATTATTTTCATTTCATTTTTATTAATTTAATGAATATTCAAAATTAATAAAATATAAAATATAGGGCTATACGGACTCGAACCGTAGACCTTCTCGGTAAAACAGATCGAACTGATTATTATCAAAATGATTCGACCTATTTCAAAGACCCAACATGCATTTTTTTGCATTGGGCTCTTTCATTAACTGATAGAAATATCAGCTAGTCTACCATATTTTTTTTCTCTTAGAAAAAAAAAAAGAAGATGGTTCCATGTGCTCTGATTCATTACTGATACAGGAGCACTACCAAAGTGTTTCAAAGAAGGGAAGGGTTATCTTGACGTAGGTCTGCTTCTGGCCTAGATCAACCTAAGTTAAATGGAGTCTCTATCATCCTGATTAAAAAATCAAACATGAAACTTCATACACCTTAAGATTCATAGGACGAAAAGAGAATTTTTGAGGTCCTTATACTCATTATGCCTAGCATTGAATAGACTGGGTATTCACCCTATCAATATCTCAAATCAATGATGGGTTCGATTCGGATCCTGCCTAAACGGCACCCGAATCGGACCGAACCATTTGTCAGGCTATTGTTCTCTTGTTTTGTTCCTTCAAAGTAATGGAGTAAGACATCGATTTCTCAAAAGGATCAATTCTTTTGATTGCATGATAGACTCCCCTGAAAAACATTGGCGCGCGTGTAAACGAGGTGCTCTACCTAACTGAGCTATAGCCCTTGTGTTTGTGATACATATTTTATCATATTATGTAGATAATTTCTTGTCAAGATGAATATTAC